CTTCCCCTGTTTCCGCCTACGTATATAGGATATTTTAAGAAGTGAACATCTTTCTTAGTAGCGGGGTCTGGGGAAAGAATAGGAAAGGTGATTTCACTATATTTCTGACCAGGAACAGGGCCTATCACAAGAATATTTTTTTTATTGGGGCGATAGCTCTGAAAAGATAGATTCCCTATCTTTTCTTTCATCTCAGGAGAAATACGATCAGGAGGAGCTAATTCAAATCCCTCGGGTAAAATAAGAACAGCTCCTACATTCAAAGCCCCCTTTTTACCATTAGCAAGAACTTGTTTCAGTTGCATATCATAAGGAATTCGAACAACTGCTTCAAATACAGTATCCGGAAGTACCGCTTGTGGAACTTCAATATCCACGGGCTTATTAGCTAAATGGCAATTGGCACATACAATACGCCCCGTCGCTTCTCGTGGATTTTCATAACCCTGCTGTGCAAAAATGGGATAGGCACTTGAAATGGATGTCCGAGTTATGATATATATCATGAGCGATACGGAAATGGATCGAGTAATCTGTTCCTTTATCCAAGAAAAGGTATTTCTAGTTTGCATGTCCAATCATTGATCGCGAAAATTTCTACAATAAATTGGGTAGGTCGCTAGTATAGTTCCCTATCCACGATTCTGCTATTTACCGAAAAAATTTTACTGGAATATAGGATGAATCCCCGGAATGGGTAGAAATATAAAGAGTAAGTGCGATTTGAAATGATTTACTTATGTATAAATACTACTTATGTACTGTACAAATATAAAGTCACAAATATGATAATTGGATTAATATCAGCGGATCCTTTTTCAGTCATTCATTGAATGATAAATCACTACAAGTGACGGAGATACCCGATTTAAATAACGGAAAATCCAATATTTTAAAATTGTATCTAGAATGACTGGAAAAGTGGAAACAAGACCAGATATAATTTGATCGTTATGAACAAATCCAAAATCTTTGTAAACAGAGCCAATCATTAGTTCCCAACCATGGGGTGAATGGAATCCGATACATAAATCAGTTAATAAAAGAATAGAAAAAGCTTTTATTGTGTCGCTTAAGTTATATAGGAATTCCTGAGTCCAAGAATTAAGAATAACAAGTTCTTCATTACCCAGAATAGAATAACCACTTAGAATAACGAAACAGATTATATTTGTCGAGAAGTGCAAAATCGTCTGAATACGATCCTCATTGTGTATCTTGATTAATTGGATCGTTTCTTTGTGGATTCCTATACGAAGCTTTTGTAGATGTATCTCCGAGTATTCGTTTATCATTTCCTCCAAGAGGAGGAGTTCCTCTAATTCTATGAATTTTTCTAGAATACTCTTTTCTTGAATATCAGTCAAAAAAGTTTCGGATTGCCTAGTATTCCACCAATTCGTAACCCAAGATTCCAGACTTTTATTAAATGAGAGAGAAATCCACCAGGGCAAAAATACTATAGATGCGAGATATAGAAGAGGAGTGAATGCTTTCTTTTTTTCCATTTTTTCATCTGTGAATTGTTAATGAACCCACCTCATTCGTCGACTCTATGCGATCTGATATTTTTATCAAGCATGGGTTCTATTACAAGGTATCGAACCTATGAATCTATTCAATGTTTTTTATTTGTGATTTCATGGTTAGTCCTTGAATCTAGAAAGAATACAGAAATAGAATAAGAACCCACTTCGAATTTCGAATGAAGAAATAAAAAAAAAATATTGTTTCCAGATATCTCAATTGGTCAAATTCGAAGCAAGTATCTCCTTTCGATGAATGCCCGAAAGAACCACTTCAAGTAATGAATAGTATTCATTTTGAGACGAAAGAACTCTTTTTCTATCATTCTATCAAAATATAAAATATTTCAAAAAAATTTCACCAACTACCCATAGTCCAGGAATAGGATAATTGAGAGAAATTTCTGAAGAATATTGTGATGATCAAAAATGAGTAACAAAACAAGACAGAAATTGATAAGATCTAATTGTTTGGTCATTAAGGAATACAAAAGAAAGGATAAAAAAACGCCGATTGACAAAAAAGAAATAATTTACAAGATATGATCTATCTGGATCTAAAGTGTCAATTCCAACAAATATTATTGGACTTAAATAAATTGCTTTTATTTTGAAATATTTTGATATATGGGATGAATCTTCAATTTGTTACTTGTTTTGTTACTGAATTGAGTTGAGTGGATTTCCATACGTATAAAAGACCATTTTTGTGGACAAAAAAAGTTTTGTTTTATGCTTGTTCCGTATACGTCTGCTTTGGCTCGAATGAGCGTTCTAAAGAAACTTCAGTTAAGTTATGTTATAGAAAGGGTTCTTGAGTTTTTTCCCTACTGCCGAGAAAGCATTCATTCTCAGTTCATTTCTCAAAATACTTCAATTGGTACACGCAAGAAATAGGCCAATTCAGCAGCTTTTTGTTCAATTTCTCCGGGAGTTAAATTATCATCAGTACGAGTCAAGGGAATAGCCCCCTGGCCTCTGATTTCCATATAAAGGACACGACGAGCATAAATACCCTCTTTGACTTCTATTCTGACGGACTGAATATCTTTTATAAGGAATCGGAGGAAGATGCGACGATTTTTTCCAGGAAATCCCCAACGAAAAATACATACTATTCCTTCTTTTCTATCGAATCGATCATAACCACTACCTACATTCCACAAAATTGTGCACCACAAATAGGAGCTAATAAAGAGACCCGCGATCCCATAGAAAGACATCACGATCCCTTGTGGAAAAAAAATGATTTGCTGAGCCGGAAATAAAGATATCAAATTTCTACCAAAATAACTGGAAGTTCCAACCAATAAGAATCCTAATGAACCTAAAAAAAGGATAAAAGCCCAGCAGAAATTACTTGTTTTTCGAGACCCTGTTATAAGTTCTATCCATATACGTTCTGATCGCCAACTCATACTTAATCCGTTTGCATTTTATTGAAATTGAGAGAATAAGCCAAATGAATTTGACTTTACTCTTTTTATTTCCGAAATAACTCTCATCAACTAGCACTATTTTGATGTGAACCTTTAGGAATAATTTAATTCATCAAATTGGTTAGATCTAAAATAATAACATCCCCTTCATATGATTCCCTTATAGATATCCACATACATATAGATACATTGACTTTACATTTCAGACATCCGCCGATCCTGATCTATTTGAAAATAGCTAGAATTCGTTTATCCATATATAATTTTCTGCATGCATAAGAGCTCTTTCATTTATGTTCGGCGGAACCACATATTAGACCATATTCCACTAAATCGATATCCGTGTTATGATACAAGTCTAAGTTTTGAAAAAAAAAAATGGATGAGATTTACTCCCATCGGATTTAAACAATCTTATTTTTTTGAACATGAAGAGATAAAGAAGCCATTGCAATTGCCGGAAATACTAGGCCCACTAAAGGCACAAAAATAGAGGGAAAGTTGAAAGTTGTCATAAAATGGGGTACCTCAATTTACTAGTTGTACCTATTATTGTTATAAAGATATCTTATAATAATTATAATTCTTAATTAAATAATAATTCGAATTAGTATAGACCTAAGTATATATCTAAGTGAGTATATATAATAAGTGCAAGGAATGTAGAACTAAATAAATGGACTTATTCATCTTTCTACGTGAAATATCTGTATGATAATCGACTTTATTATTATTCTTCTTCTTTTGTTGTTTTCTTTTAATTTAATAAAGAAAGAGTTTCTTACAAATTACTGAAAGATTCGTTAGAATCCGATTCAACAGGGATTCTTAGTCAAAATGAAAATTCTCGGTAGATATAGAAAGATAGAGTTTTCTATATTTGAATTATATATACAATAGGGAAGATGAAATTCGTCAAATAAAACGAATTTCACGAACGGAGGAATTCACTCTTTTATCTTGTTAATAAAAGCTCCCTGATTACTAATCAGGAATATAGGTCAAAAAAAAAAATTATCCACAACTTTTGATTCTTTCTACAATTAGATCTTATACCACCAAAAAAACCCTATTCTGATGATTTTGACTTTGATTTTTATAAACTAACTACTTGTTTGCTACAAATAAAATAATTGAACTTAATGCTCTACTTGATTGAATTTTGATTCAAAGGAAAGAAAGCGTGGAGCTGAAATAACTCATTCAGAACGCCTTTTAAAGGATTACGTGGTACGATTAGATCGAATAAGCCCTTCTGGAATAAATATTCGGCCGCTTGGGAACCTTCAGGTACTGTTTTATTCAATGTTTGTTCAATTACTCTTTTACCCGCAAATGCAATGTAGGCATTGGGTTCGGCAATAATGATATCCCCCAACATACCAAAACTAGCCGTCACCCCACCAGTAGTAGGTGATGTAAGGATTGATACATAGAATAACTTTTTATTTGATTGATAATCATATAAAGCAGAAGATATTTTAGCCATTTGCATCAAGCTCAAACTTCCTTCTTGCATGCGTGCCCCTCCGGAAGCACACACTATAATAAGAGGTAAAAAATTATTGGTAGCATACTCGATCAAACGGGTAATTTTCTCCCCAACTACGGATCCCATACTACCCCCCATAAACTGAAAATCCATAACCCCAATTGCTGTGGGAATACCGTTTAGTTGGCCTATGCCTGTTTGAACAGCCTCAGTTAATCCTGTTTTTCTTTGATAAGAATCGATACGATCTTTATAAGGCTCCTCCTCCGAATGAAATTCAATGGGATCCAGAGAGACCATGTCTTCATCCATAGGATCCCAAGTGCCTGGATCAATCGAAAGTTCGATTCTATCTGAACTACTCATTTTCAAATGATATCCACATTGTTCACAAATATTCATTTTTGACTTAAAAAATTTCTTATAATTTAATCCATAACAATTTTCACATTGAACCCACAAATGCCTGTATTTTTGAGTTACATCGAGATCATTAGAACTTTCTCTTATAGTTAAATCACTACCATTAGTGCTGGTTCTTAT